ATACTTGCACTTGAAAGATAGCCTAGAAAGCCGAGGAAATGCTTGGATAATGTATTTATATGGAGCCTTTCTGGTTGAGACCACACATAAAAACGACATTTCCAAAAAAGGGCAAGGTAATATTTCCATTTATTCAGCAGAAGAGACGTCCGTTTTGAAGCCAGAATGAATTTCCCTTGATACCTAACATAATGCATGAAAGGATCTTTGAACAGCCATGAAATAGCTTGAAAATCCTTAGTAAAGACATTTACGAGATACTCTTTTTTTATTTTTCCATAGAAAAAAATTCGCTCAAAAAGGGTTCCAAGAAATGTTGATCGTAAATGAGAAGATTGGTTACGTAAAAAAACGTAAATGGATTCGTATTCACAGACATGAGAATTATATAAGAATAAGGACAATCTTTGATTTCTTTTTGAAAGGGTGGAAATATATTTCTTTGGGAAAATAAAAGGGTTCCAATTATGATTCTTGTGGAAAACGAATCGTAAAAAATGCAAAGAAGAGGGATCTTTCACCCAGTAACGAAGAATTAGAATCAAGATTTCAAGATGAACAGGATAGGGTATTAGTATATTTGACACATAATTTAAATGGGAGAATTTATCTTCTAAAAAAGGAAATATGGAATGAATTGATCGTAAATTTTTAGATTCGGCTACTTTCTTCTTTTCGAGGGAAGATACTAAGCATAGGGAAAGTATAATTTCCACAACAATTGCTAATCTACCCGATATGATTTGAAAATACAAATTTTTTTTGTGACCAAAAAGGGTATTTTGGTTAAAATCATTAGTAGAAATAAGCAAAGAATTCTGTTGATACATTCGAGTAATTAAACGTTTCACAATTAGTAACCTGAATTTTTTGTTATAACCTACATTTTCTAACAAACTTGATCTATTTAAACTACGATTATGAGTAAGTGCATAAATATACTCCTGGAAAAAAAGTGGATATAAAAAGGAAAAGTCATGTTGCCGAGCTAGATCTTGGTCTAAATTTTTTTTGAATTCTTCCATTTTTATTTGAACCAAAGTCAAGGATTCCTTGGGTTATCAAATAATACATAGTGCGATACAGTTAAAACAAAGTGTTTGTTTTATTATTATTCATAGTCAGATTCTTATTTATAGTTAAGAAAAGGATAGATACCTCGGAATATACGGACTCTACCCCTTCCTTTTCCATCTAATCGGTTTATGTTCATTACATTATAGGATAACAAGATGGTTAGAAATCTTTTATTTTTTCAACCCAATCGCTCTTTTGATTTTGGAAAAAAAAATGATTTTTATCAATATGCTCTTTCTTTATACACATTTATCTCCAGTACTCCATTATATTATGGAATGGAAAATAATTAGGATTCATTCAAAAAAATAGACAATCCACTCCCCACTTATGGGAACAGAATTTCCTGCATCGGTCACTAATATTTTTTTAACGTATAATTAGATCAGGTAATCCTTCAAAAATTAAGAACAGAAGCTCGTTTCTTTTTCTTTACCTATAATTGGAACCCTAAGGCTCTACCCATTTATTCACTCAACTAAACTTTGACTTCATTATTTTGTTCAATTACAAGAATTCAAACAAGGTTTTGTACCGATCCCATAGGGAAAGAATGAAATATTCTCAAAATTATCCATTGATACGACATGCTATTTTTTCCACTCACTTCCTTTCAGGATCAGTCGTAGTCTTACAAGCTTTACCGCTGGTATGGACAAATACCTTGCTTCATCCAAATGTGTAAAAGATTCTAGCCGCACTTAAAAGCCGAGTACTCTACCGTTGAGTTAGCAACCCTAAATAAAAAGAAAATTAGGTATATAAAAGTATATAAAATCAGAATCAAAATAAATAAATAGACTGAATTATCCGACTAATTAACTAGTATAGCAAGAAATCGAAAAACAAATTCGAATCAATTCTGAACCTAAAAACAGATCATATAAAAATAGACTAGATTATCAAAAAAATAAAATTTTATATATTTTATAGATATTTAAGATATATATATATAGGATATAGGATATGGACCGCCTCTTATTCTTATGTTATTCATTTTTTGATTCAATGTTTCTTATTTATTTATTAAGAGAATTTCAACGAAAACCACCCAATTAAAGTAAATATCATAATTTTTTTATTTATATTTTTCGATCGAATTACTTCGAGGAATAATAATAACATAAAAAAAAGAAGAGATAAAAAAAAGAAGAGATAAAAAAAAGAAGAGGTTAAAAAAATATGGTTACACAAAGCGATATACGACATACGAGGCATTTCTACTTTTTCACTAATTGAATTTTATTTCATTTAAGGCAAAGTTCCTTAAAACCCCTCGCCTTCTTTAAAATATCATGAACAGTTTCTGTAGGTTGAGCGCCCTTTGTGAGGGAAATATAGAATAACGGGAATATTCAAATAAGTTTGATTCTTTATCGGAGCATAAAAACCCACTTTACGAATATCTTTTCCTTCGCTTCGAAATCGAACATCAATTGCAATGATTCGATAGACGGCTCATTGAGATAGATGTATATGAGCAACATTCCCCCCTAGAAACATATAGTCAATTTTCTATTCATATGACAAAATCAAATTCTACTCATAACTCAAGTTGGATGACTCTCAAATTGCTTAGTAAGGAGACCCCTTAAGGCATTTACATTTCATTTATTGAGTGGTCTCTAACCCCTTTTTTGTCTCGTTTAGAATATATTTCTATTTTTCATTCGGATCCAATTGTTGAGACAGTCGAAACGGGCTTTCCTTGTTTCAGGATCTTTTATCTTTTCTTTGAATCATTAGGTTTCGACATTACTTCAGTGATCCTTAATCATTTCCAAATGGCAACAACATACCCTTTCTTTAGTTTGTGATTTCTTTCTATCAAAGAATCAGACAAATGGTTCATTCCTGCGTGATATAGTTTTGATCAAAAGATTTTTATCAAGTTCAACAAAACAAAAAAACTCTCCTTTTGGATTTAAAACTTGCTTGAATTGAACCATTTATATATCAAAATACAAAATTTATTTACGAAGTTGGAACAACTTTTTGATTGGCATTAACCCTGAATTCTTGCCCTCGTGAAATGAATCAAGACTTTATACTCAAGCGACATCATGTCCTATTCATTTTATAAAAATGAAATTAAAAAGAAACTAAATGACTGAATCTAAATATAAATAAAAAAAAAAACATCATAAATAAAATAAAGAAATCAAATTTGCTACCCCATTTTTTTTTATTAATTTAAATATTAATTTCAAATTAGAAATATATAGATATTGAATATTTTGAATATATGGGCTTTCTTTCGTTTCGAATGCGGTATTGAAAATGAAAATATGCCGTAATTTCTAAGTAACCAGCTTCAATATTTTAATATGAAGGGATGGATCCAAGTTCGCGTTAATTTATATTCCCATCTTACTTATATTTATTCTTACTTATATTTATAATATAAGTAAGAATATATTCAGTTACTTACATCCGCGTGTCATTTGAACTTGATTTTTTTGTGAAAAACATATGAGTCTTTTATGAATCATTAAAAAAAAATCAGAAACAAGAATTACATTCTATTAAATGTTACTCTTTTAAATTTAAATAGAGGGTCGTTCAAAAAAACTTTATTCTGACGAAATGGGTATGCTCTGGGACGGAAGGACTCGAACCTCCGAATAGCGGGATCAAAACCCGGTGCCTTACCACTTGGCCACGCCCCATTTAATTAATTTTAATTAAATTAATTAAAATTTCTATTCAACACTAATAAAACTAATATTGGTATTGATTATTCGTCAATTCTGGTCAAAATTTATATTATATAGAATAGATTAAATTGTTTTGTTGCTAGGATTTTTCTATGTGTAAATTTTAATATGTCTAAATATAGAATGAAACCGAATTCATTGATCATTATATATAATTGAACTAAAATATTATGTGAAAGTCTAATTTATTCTATTCTCAAAGGAAAGTAGAAGAGAATAGAATTTTTTTTGATTGGGGAAATTCAAAGAAAAAAATTTATTGTCTCCTTTCTTTTTTGACTTCCTATTTTTTAGATTAATAACTCAATCAAAATGCAATTATCTTCACGAATAAAATGTTTGTTATACTTAATATCTTTAGTTTGATCTGTCTGAATTTTACTCTTTATTCGAGTCGTTTTTTCTTTTCAAAATTGCCCGAGGCCTACGCTTTTTTAAATCCAATCGTAGATGTTATGCCAGTCATACCTGTCTTATTTTTTCTCTTAGCATTTGTTTGGCAAGCCGCTGTAAGTTTTCGATGAGGTCTTTACTTTAATACTGTGCTAGAAATTTTCCCGATTTTTTATAGAAAAAAGTCTAACAATTAATAAGATCAGATAAGTCTTACAGTATAAATTCTTGATTCAAACATTGAAATTCTTGGTTGGATAGGCACGATAACTCCGTTCTGGACCTTTTTCCAATTTTCCAATGCTAGTGACAGACCCCATTATCTATTATATAGATTCTATATAAGGTTGTTAAGGATATAAGGTTAAGGCCAACTAATTATTGATATGAAAAAGCTTTTGGTAATGAAAGATTCTTATTATAATTATAAATAAATTTCAGAATTATTTTTTGATTTCTAGAAACACCGCCGCATTTCTTAGTGTCAAACAAATCTAAGATATGTGATATAAAAACGGAGAATATATTCTCTTTTTTTTTTTCAAAAAAACGATCTTGGAGATTGTGTAATGCTTACTCTTAAACTATTTGTTTACACAGTAGTGATATTCTTTGTTTCCCTCTTCATTTTCGGATTTCTGTCTAATGATCCAGTACGTAATCCTGGACGTGAAGAATAAAATAAGTTCGATAAATTTGAAATATAAATGAAATATCAAGTCTTCAATAAGAAGGGAAAGAGAGGGATTCGAACCCTCGGTACGAATAACTCGTACAGCAGATTAGCAATCCGCCGCTTTAGCCCACTCAGCC